AAGATTAGTACGGGGATATACCATATAAATACCATAGAATATATTCTATAAATAGAATAATAAAAGAAAAAAATGAAATAGAGGATTCAATAGAAAATAGAAATCTAATACTACTAATATATAGAATATATAGATATAGATATAGATAAACTAAAGCAAGTCAAGTTTTTTTTAAGCTTTCGCAAAACGATCACAATTGATACAAGTATATTTTTCAGTAAAGTACTAAATTCGTAATATTCCTAGCTCTAAAGCCCACTCCTTCCCCATACTACAAGCGAAAGAGAAAATGTAAACACTACCATTAAAGCAGCCCAAGCGAGACTTACTATATCCATGTGAATGATGTCCCCTATCTCTATGAAATGAAGGAATTATTCCATTATTGATTCATAATCATAGTGGAATCAATGGTGCAGAGTCAAAATAGGATTCTTACTTACGGCTCTTTATGAAACAATTTCATGAATCCACTCATAAAAAGTTCCTATATTTCTTATTCAATAGAATTCTATTGAAATAGAAATAATTGGAAAAAAAAGAAAATAGAATAATAAAAAATCAAATAAAATATAAGATATAAGAAAAAAAAGAAGAGCCATTCAACCATTCTGATTAAATTTATGAGCAGCACTAAGAGACTCTAGTGAGTCTGGATACAAAGTATTTTCAGTTCTTTCCACCCACAATTATTCAATGAATTTCCCATCAGCCTATCTAATCTAATTTCATCGCAGACAGAGTTAGTAGACACTGCCTCAATATTAAGAAAGTTATAGTGTAAAATAATTAGGGAGTCTTTCTAATCTTTTTTAGAATCCTTTATTCAACCTTAGTAGCCAAAATGGAGTGTCTCTTAGGAACCTTTGGATACCAAGATTTCCGACTTCTTACTTTCATAGTTCTGATGCCCAGAATGAATTCTCACTATTTCTTTTATTTGATTCAATTCAGAATAGCCCAAACCAATCATTAATAAGATTGGGTTGCTTCAGATTTCTTGGTACCTGTTTTAGCCACACTCAGAACCCAGATTTTGAGAAAAAATATGACAGTCTTTTATAGGCCCTACGGAAATCAAGTATCGACAGACCTAGCCCTTGCCTATGCTTTTGCGGGGCAAGAATTCGTCAAGTTCGATCAACAGGATTAATAAATTCCAAGTATTTTTTTTGTTGATCAGGCGACACCCAGATTCGAACTGGGGATAAAGGATTTGCAGTCCCCCGCCTTACCACTTGGCCATGCCGCCAAAAAATCCCATCCAAAATGGATAAAGAAATAAAGAAATTATATAAGAAATTCGATTCTATTTCTATTATAGAATTCTATTTATTATTATTCTATTTCTCTACTCATTTTGTTTTGATTTGAATTTTTTACTTTCTTAATTTCTTTTATTTTTGGATCTTGAATCCCATTGTACTTATCCTTTTCCAAAAAAGAATTCCTCTTTTTTATTGGATCCTGTTTCTATTCTTTTCTTCGATTGATTTTATCTCAAAACACGCGTCGCTTAAAAACTTACCTTCTCTTTTCACTTTTCTATAGATTCGATAGATCTATAGAAAAGTGAAAAGATTCCCGGCCCCGGTTACAGACCGTAAAATGCAGGGCAATTTAGAATAATTCACTCTTTACTTCATTAACTATTTACTTATTACTCTTTTACTCTTACTTACTTTTCTTACTTTGAATTAGCGAACAGCTCTTCAATTTGTATCTCCATTTGTATTCCCTTAATGGATGCAAAATCCAATTGATTTACGACTAATCATTATCAATTCTCATTATTCTAAATTATTCTAATTATAATAAAATATATGTGTATATGTAAACCCCAGAACATAAATTTTTATACGTGGATACCGAGTCCGGGTCTATTTCTTATGCACATATCCCTATATAGGATCATCGTGCTTGAATATTTCATTGAATATAAATAGAAGATAGACATTATGGTAGAGTGCGACCTAACCTATGTTGCACCAAGTTCAATTATGATAAAAGATGTGATATACGGATAGCTAGATAGCTATATCGGCATGTACTTCCTAAAGATTACTCCTATGACTATATATGTACGCAATTCCATTGTATTTTAGAGATTCTACTACCAAAAAAAATATTTGCGAATTCCTTTTTGAACATTCAATTGCGTGTGCTAAAAAAATGGAAACTCTATGCTTTTCCTGATTCTTCTTTTTTTATCTCATTCATAGAGAGCAGATTGACTCTTGAATTCATTGATTTTCTCTTTTTTTGTACCCTGATCGTAATATCATAATAAAAGAATTAGGTATAAATTGGATCAATTTTGATATCCGATAAAAGACTCCATCAGCCTAAGTGACATAATTTTTCCCAGTAATGCTTTATCAATTTGCATTTCTTTATATTTGTACCTGGCTCAAGCTCAAATTCGAACTTGCAATGAAAATGCCCTCCATTTCTCTGTCTTGCTTCCGTTCATACGTATGATATATATGGATGGAGTTGA